GTTATTGTAGCTTATCGCAAAGCATGGCACTGAAGTTGCCAAGATGGGTAACCAACATACCCCAAAAACACAAAGATTTGGTCCTAACCTTACTGTTATTTTTTGCTAAACTTACACATGCAAGTACCTTCACACCAGTGAAAATGCCCTAATAGTCCTATTAGACAAAAGGAGCAGGTATCAGGCACACCATGATAGCCCAAAACACCTAGCTCTGCCACACCCCCAAGGGTATCTCAGCAGTGATAAAAATTAAGCAATAAGCATAAGCTTGACTTAGTTATAGCAAACAGAGTTGGTCAATCTTGTGCCAGCCACCGCGGTTATACAAGAAACTCAAATTAACAGAAAATCGGCGTAAAATGTGACTAAAATTATAATCTAAAAAATTAAGGTAAACCCTTCACTCAACTGTCATACGTAAAAGTACACATTACCCCAATATGAAAGTAACCTTAATGCAAAATAGAATTATTTGAACCCACGATCGCTAAGAGACAAACTGGGATTAGATACCCCACTATGCTTGGCCCTAAACTCAGATATTTAATACACAAAAATATCCGCCAGAGAACTACGAGCAAAACGCTTAAAACTCTAAGGACTTGGCGGTACCTCAAACCCCCCTAGAGGAGCCTGTTCTATAATCGATAATCCACGATCCACCTCACCATCTCTTGCTAATCCCGCCTATATACCACCGTCACCAGCTCACCTCATGAGAGTAAAAAAGTAAGCAAAATAACTAAAACAGTTAACAAGTCAGGTCAAGGTGTAGCTTATTGAGATGGGAAGAAATGGGCTACATTTTCTATACTAGAAATAAACTTACGGAAAGGAGCTATGAAACAAGTCCCACAAGTAGGATTTAGCAGTAAACCGGGATCATGAATACCCAATTTAAGTCGGTCCTGAGGTGCGCACACACCGCCCGTCACCCTCCTCAAATAACCCAACCAACATTAAATAAACCCACAATAAACCAACAGATGAGGCAAGTCGTAACAAGGTAAGTACACCGGAAGGTGTACTTGGAACATTCAAAATATAGCTTAATCAAAAGCATTCAGCTTACACCTGAAAGATGTACATTAAAACAGGACTATTTTGAGCAACAACCTAGCCCAACCAAAAACAAAAAACCAAACAAACAAAACCATCCCACCAAAACCAACCAAAACATTTTCACCATCTTAGTATGGGCGATAGAAAAGATTGTTGGAGCAATAGAGATAGTACCGCAAGGGAAAGATGAAAAACAATGAAATACTCACTAAGCCATAAAAAGCAAAGATTAATCCTTATACCTTTTGCATCATGATTTAGCCAGCATACTACAAGCAAAGAGCCCTAAAGTCTGAGCCCCCGAAACCAAGTGAGCTACTTAAAGGCAGCCGCACCAAGGCTACAATCCGTCTCTGTGGCAAAAGAGTGGAAAGACCTCTAAGTAGAGGTGAAAAGCCTAACGAACTTGGTGATAGCTGGTTGCTCAATAAAAGAATTTAAGTTCAACCTTAAACCTTCTAAAAACATCCCAAAGTAAAAAGAAAAGTTTAAGATTTATTCAATTGGGGTACAGCCCAATTGAAAAAGGATACAACCTAATAACGGAGGACAAAACATCAAAATACAACAACCGTAGGCCTTAAAGCAGCCATCACCAAAGAAAGCGTCAAAGCCCACCCCCATCAAACATTAACATAAAATTTTTTCCCCTAACAATATTGAGCCACTCTACCTAAATAGAGGGACTAATGCTAAAATGAGTAACAAGAAGATAAAACTTCTCTAACGCGCTAGCTTAAGTCAAAACAGACAAACTACTGACTATTAACAACCACCACTATAAAACAACAACATTTTAAACCACCCTATAGACCCAATTGTTAACCCAACACAGGAGCGCACACAAGAAAGATTAAAATTTGTAAAAGGAACTAGGCAAATAAATGAACCCGACTGTTTACCAAAAACATAGCCCCTAGCCCCATAAGTATTAGGGGTAATGCCTGCCCAGTGACATTGTTAAACGGCCGCGGTATCCTAACCGTGCAAAGGTAGCGTAATCACTTGTCTTTTAAATAAAGACTAGAATGAATGGCCAAACGAGGTTCTACCTGTCTCTTATGAATAATCAGTGAAATTGATCTTCCTGTGCAAAAGCAGGAATAACATTATAAGACGAGAAGACCCTGTGGAACTTCAAATACAAATCAACTATTACCGATACCCGCCTACGGGCCCATATCAAACCAGCATATGATTTATATTTTCGGTTGGGGCGACCTCGGAGTAAAATAAAACCTCCGAAAAAAGAATTATCTCTAAACCTAGACCTACCCCCCAAAGTGCTCCCGGCAAAACGATCCAATATAATTGATCAACGAACCAAGCTACCCCAGGGATAACAGCGCAATCCCATCCTAGAGTCCCTATCGACGATGGAGTTTACGACCTCGATGTTGGATCAGGACATCCTGATGGTGCAGCCGCTATCAAGGGTTCGTTTGTTCAACGATTAATAGTCCTACGTGATCTGAGTTCAGACCGGAGCAATCCAGGTCGGTTTCTATCTATAAATTTAAGTCTTTTCTAGTACGAAAGGACCGAAAAGACAAGGCCTATACTAAAAACAAGCCTTACCTTACATTAGTGAAAACAACTCAACTAATAATAAGACAAACAAATCACAGCCCTAAAAAAGGGCCTAATTGGGATGGCAGAGCCAGGTGTAAATGCAAAAGGCCTAAACCCTTTACTCAGGGGTTCAATTCCCCTTTCCAATTATGAAAATACTACTAATCAACCTAATATCACCACTAATATACATAATCCCAATCCTCATCGCCGTAGCTTTCTTCACCCTAATTGAACGAAAAGTACTAGGCTACATACAACTCCGAAAAGGTCCTAACATCGTAGGACCACAAGGGCTACTACAACCCGTAGCAGACGGCGTAAAATTATTTATTAAAGAACCAATCTATCCACTAAACTCATCAATCATATTATTTACCATTTCACCAATCATAGCTTTAACATTAGCCCTATTAATATGACTCCCCCTTCCTATACCCTTCCCACTAGCCGACCTTAACTTAGGCCTTTTATTCCTAATTGCCATTTCCAGTTTCATAGCTTATTCAATCTTATGGTCCGGATGAGCTTCAAACTCAAAATACGCCCTAATAGGAGCCCTACGGGCAGTAGCTCAAACTATCTCATATGAAGTAACTTTAGGAATCATTCTACTTTCCATAATCCTTTTCTCAGGGGGATTTAATATACAAACATTTACAATAACACAAGAACCCATATACTTAATATTCTCCTCCTGACCACTAATAATAATATGATATATCTCTACACTAGCTGAAACTAACCGAGCACCATTTGATTTAACCGAAGGTGAATCTGAACTCGTATCAGGATTCAACGTTGAATATGCTGCTGGCCCCTTCGCCCTATTCTTCCTAGCAGAATACGCAAATATCCTGATAATAAACACTCTAACCACTATTCTATTTCTAAACCCCGCCCACATCAACAACACTCCAGAACTATTCACCCTATCACTAATCTCAAAGGCAATACTTTTATCAGCAGGATTCCTATGAATTCGAACCTCCTACCCACGATTCCGATACGACCAACTCATACACCTCCTATGAAAAAACTTCCTCCCAATCACCCTAGCACTATGCTTTTGGCACATATCAATACCAATCGCTTTGTCAGGACTCCCACCAATACCATAGGACACGTGCCTGAATTAAAGGACCACCTTGATAGGGTGAATAATAGAGGTTAAAATCCCCTCGTCTCCTTAGAAAAATAGGACTTGAACCTACACCAGAGAGATCAAAACTCCCCATACTTCCATTATACTATATCCTAGTAAAGTCAGCTAATTAAGCTCTTGGGCCCATACCCCAAAAATGTCGGTTAAAATCCTTCCTGTACTAATGAACCCACACGCAAGCGCAATCATTATCACCAGCCTAACCATAGGACCACTACTCACAATCTCCAGTGACCATTGAATCTTAGCATGAATAGGACTAGAAATTAGTACCCTAGCTATCACTCCATTAATCGCCAAACAACATCACCCCCGAGCAATTGAAGCAGCTACTAAATATTTCCTAACACAAGCAGTTGCCTCAACACTAATTCTAGCTTCTAGCATTACCAATGCATGACAAACAGGCCAATGGGACATTACCCAAATGTCAAACACACCCTCATGTGTTATCCTCACTACAGCCTTAGCCATCAAACTAGGATTGGCCCCCTTCCATTTTTGATTGCCAGAAGTACTACAAGGAACCACTACAATAACAGCAATAATCTTAACCACCTGACAAAAACTAGCACCACTATCCTTACTATCAATAACAGCCCAATCTATAAACACAGTCTTAATAGTAATACTAGGACTAATATCCATTATTATTGGGGGATGGGGCGGACTAAACCAAACCCAACTACGAAAAATCATAGCATTCTCCTCTATTGCCCACCTAGGATGAATATTCACAATTCTTACTCTATCCCCAAAACTCATAATATTAACATTCTATACATATACCATTATAACTTTCACAATATTCCTAATAATTGAACTCCTAGAAACAAACAAAGTCTCTGTAATAATAACATCATGAACAAAACTACCAATGCTAAACGCCACAATAATACTCATCCTCATATCATTAGCAGGTCTGCCACCACTAACAGGATTTATGCCCAAATGATTAATCATTCAAGAACTATCTAAACAACACATATACTTCACCGCCACTACAATAATCATTATATCAATACTAAGCTTATTCTTCTACCTACGAACCTCATACCAAGCAACCATCACATTATCCCCAAACTCCGCCAGCTCCCCACAACAATGACGACACAAGCCCAACCAACCACACTATCTCACCCCAATAATCATACTATCCACCGCCTTACTTCCAATCGTACCAACCTTATTAGCCATCACCTAGAAACTTAGGATCTGACCCATACCCAAACCAGGGGCCTTCAAAGCCCCAAACAAGAGATAAAACCTCTTAGTTTCTGTTAAGACCTACAAGACTCTATCTTATATCTAATGAATGCAACTCAAACACTTTAATTAAGCTAAGGCCTTACTAGACAAATGGGCCTCGATCCCATGACAATTTAGTTAACAGCTAAACACCCTATCCAGCGGGCTTTTGCCTACTTTTTCCCGCTCTTTAAAAAGCGGGAAAACCCCGACACCGATAAAAGTGTATCTTCAAATTTGCAATTTGATATGAAAATTTTCACCACGGAGCCTGATAAGAAGAGGAATCAAACCTCTATAAAAAGGTCTACAGCCCAACGCTTAAACATTCAGCCATCTTACCTGTGTTTTTAACCCGTTGATTTTTTTCTACAAACCACAAAGACATTGGCACCTTATATTTAATTTTTGGGGCCTGAGCAGGTATAGTAGGCACAGCATTAAGTTTATTAATCCGCGCAGAATTAAGCCAACCGGGGGCCCTCCTAGGGGACGACCAAATCTATAATGTTATCGTTACAGCCCATGCCTTTATTATAATTTTCTTCATGGTTATACCCATTATAATCGGCGGCTTTGGAAACTGACTTGTGCCACTAATAATTGGGGCGCCAGATATGGCATTCCCACGTATAAACAATATAAGCTTCTGGCTTCTACCACCATCCCTACTTTTACTTCTAGCCTCCTCAGGAATTGAAGCAGGCGCAGGCACAGGCTGAACTGTGTACCCGCCATTAGCTGGAAACCTGGCCCACGCTGGTGCCTCTGTAGATTTAACTATCTTTTCCCTTCACCTAGCAGGTGTGTCATCAATTTTAGGGGCCATCAACTTTATCACCACAGCAATTAACATAAAATCTCCAGCTATATCACAGTACCAAACACCTTTATTTGTATGATCCGTACTTATCACAGCCGTCCTATTACTACTCTCACTACCAGTACTCGCCGCAGGTATTACTATACTACTCACAGACCGAAACCTAAATACAACCTTCTTCGACCCTTCAGGGGGAGGGGACCCAATTTTATACCAACACCTGTTTTGATTCTTTGGTCATCCTGAAGTATACATCCTAATCTTACCAGGATTTGGCATGATCTCACATGTTGTCACCTATTACGCTGGTAAAAAAGAACCATTTGGATACATAGGAATAGTTTGAGCAATAATATCTATCGGATTCCTGGGTTTTATTGTATGAGCCCACCACATATTTACTGTCGGGATAGATGTAGACACCCGAGCTTACTTTACATCCGCAACGATAATTATTGCTATCCCAACAGGAGTAAAAGTATTTAGCTGACTAGCCACTTTACATGGAGGAATAATTAAATGGGACGCCGCTATATTATGAGCACTTGGCTTTATCTTTCTATTTACTATTGGAGGTCTTACAGGCATTGTGTTAGCCAATTCATCCCTAGATATTGTGTTACATGATACCTACTATGTAGTAGCACACTTCCATTATGTTCTCTCTATAGGAGCTGTATTCGCTATTATAGCAGGATTCACTCATTGATTCCCACTCTTCACTGGATACTCATTACATCAAACCTGGACAAAAATCCATTTTGGGGTAATATTTGCAGGCGTTAACATCACCTTTTTCCCCCAACATTTCTTAGGCTTAGCCGGAATACCACGACGTTACTCTGACTATCCAGATGCATACACCCTATGAAATTCTATCTCATCAATCGGATCTCTAATCTCCCTAATAGCAGTAATTATAATAATATTTATTATTTGAGAAGCATTCTCTTCAAAACGAAAAGTAACAACAGTCGAACTCACAATTACTAATGTAGAGTGATTACATGGCTGCCCACCCCCATACCACACCTACGAAGAGCCAGCCCATGTTCAAACCCAAGAAAGGAGGGAATCGAACCCCCTTAAACTAGTTTCAAGCCAATCACATAACCTTTATGTTTCCTTCTTATAAGACGTTAGTAAAACACATTACTTAACCTTGTCAAGGTTAAATTATAGGTTTAAGCCCTTTACGACTTAATGGCACATCCATTTCAATTAGGATTTCAAGACGCAATATCACCCATCATAGAAGAACTCCACCACTTTCATGATCATACCCTAATAATTGTATTCTTAATTAGCACCCTAGTACTATATATCATCACCTTAATAATAACAACTAAACTAACATATACTAACACTATAAATGCTCAAGAAGTAGAAATAATTTGAACTGTTTTACCAGCTATCGTCCTAATTACCATCGCACTGCCATCCCTACGAGTCCTTTACCTAATAGACGAAATCAACAACCCACACCTAACTATTAAAGCCATGGGACATCAATGATACTGAACATATGAATACACTGACTACAAAAATCTTGAATTTGACTCCTATATAATCCCAACCCAAAGCCTTCCAAACGGACATTTCCGACTCCTAGAAGTAGATCATCGCGTGGTAATGCCAATAGAATCCCCAATCCGAATACTAATCTCAGCCGAAGACGTCCTACACTCATGAGCAATCCCATCATTAGGTGTAAAAGTAGATGCAGTCCCAGGACGATTAAACCAATCAACCTTCATTATAACACGCCCAGGAGTATTCTATGGACAATGCTCAGAAATCTGCGGAGCTAACCATAGCTTTATACCAATTGTAGTAGAATCCGTACCCTTAGAACACTTCGAAAACTGATCTTCACTAATACTCTCTTCTTAACCACTATAGAAGCTAAACAGGATAGCGCTAGCCTTTTAAGCTAGAAAAAGAGAACTCCCCACCCTCCTTAGTGACATGCCACAACTAAACCTCGACCCGTGATTCTTAATTCTCTCCTCCACATGATTAGCATATACCATAATCCTACAACCAAAAATTTCATCTTATTTATCCACAAATAACCCTGCCAACAAAAACAATAAAATAACTACCACAAACCCATGAACCTGGCCATGAACTTAACATTCTTTGATCAATTTATAAGCCCACAAATCCTAGGAATACCATTAATTATTTTAGCCCTACTCATGCCATCAATCATCTTCCCAACCCCAAACAACCGATGATTAACCAACCGCCTAACAACTCTACAAGTATGAACAATTAATTTATTTACAAAACAACTAATACTGCCCATGAACAAAACAGGACACAAATGAGCCATTATCCTAACATCACTAATAGCCATACTCTTAATAACTAACCTATTAGGACTGCTACCATATACATTCACCCCCACCACCCAACTCTCAATAAACATAGGACTAGCCATCCCAATATGACTCGCCACAGTACTCACAGGTCTTCGAAATCAACTAACAACATCACTAGGACATTTATTACCAGAAGGAACCCCAACCCTACTCATCCCAGTCCTTATTATTATTGAAACAATCAGCCTCTTTATCCGACCTTTAGCCCTAGGTGTACGACTCACAGCTAACCTAACAGCCGGACACTTATTAATTCAACTTACTTCAACTGCAACACTAGCCCTATTACCAACAATAACAACCTTATCTCTCCTAACTGGAACCATCCTCCTCTTACTAACAATCCTGGAGCTAGCAGTAGCTATGATTCAAGCTTACGTATTTGTCTTGCTTCTATGCCTCTACCTACAAGAAAACATCTAATGGCCCACCAAACACATGCCTACCACATAGTAGACCCAAGCCCATGACCATTAACAGGTGCAGCAGCAGCATTACTTATAACTTCCGGTCTTGCCATATGATTCCATTATAATTCAATATTACTAATAATCCTGGGTTTATCAATCATACTACTCACCATATTCCAATGATGACGAGATATTGTGCGAGAAGGGACCTTCCAAGGACACCACACCCCTCCAGTACAAAAAGGACTACGATACGGCATAATTCTATTCATTACATCAGAAGTATTTTTCTTCATTGGATTCTTCTGAGCTTTTTACCATTCAAGCCTAGCCCCTACACCAGACCTAGGAGGATGTTGACCCCCAACAGGAATCACACCACTAAACCCATTTGAAGTACCCCTACTAAACACAGCAGTCCTATTAGCCTCAGGTGTAACAATCACCTGAGCTCACCACAGCTTAATAGAAACCAACCGAAGCCAAACCATTCAAGCCCTTAGTCTCACAATTTTACTGGGATTATACTTCACAGCATTACAAGCCATAGAATACTATGAAGCACCGTTTACAATCGCTGATGGTGTATACGGTTCTACATTCTTTGTTGCAACAGGCTTCCATGGACTACACGTAATTATTGGATCCACATTCCTAATTGTATGCCTACTACGACAAATTAAACACCATTTCACCTCCACCCACCACTTTGGATTTGAAGCAGCTGCTTGATACTGACATTTTGTAGACGTTGTATGACTCTTCTTATACGTATCAATCTATTGATGAGGCTCATACTTTTCTAGTATAACAGTACAAGTGACTTCCAATCACTAAGTTTTAGTTTAACCCTAAAGAAAAGTAATGAATCTACTGATTTTAATCTCAATAATTTACCTAGCCTTGCCTACAATTTTAACATTACTAAACTACTGATTCACACTAACAAAACCAGATAACGAAAAATTGTCCCCATACGAGTGCGGCTTCGACCCACTAAAAACTACCCGTCCACCATTCTCAATTCGATTCTTTCTTAGTAGCAATTTTATTCCTCCTATTTGATTTAGAAATTGCATTACTACTACCCCTACCATGAGCCATTCAACTCCCACATCCAACCTACACCTTCACCTGAGCCTTCATTATTATAGCATTACTAACCCTGGGCCTCCTTTATGAATGAATTCAAGGGGGCTTAGAATGAGCAGAATAGATAACTAGTCTAACACAAGACAACTAATTTCGACTTAGTTAATCGTGATTAAATTTCACGGCTATCAAATGATCACACCTATACATTTTACCCCCTTTTGCGCCTTTATCATTAGCACCCTGGGATTTTTATTACACCAAGCCCACCTAATCCCTACCCTACTTTGTCTTGAAGGAATAATACTATCCCTATTTATAACCCTATCAATATGGTCTATTCAACTAGAATCCTCATCATTCATACTTGCCCCCATACTAATATTAACCTTCTCAGCTTGTGAAGCTGGCATGGGCTTATCATTACTAATCGCATCCTCACGGACTCATGGCTCAAGTCACCTACAAAACCTAAATCTACTACAATGTTAAAAATAATAATTCCAATAATCTTATTACTACCAACAACCATATTATGTAAATCAAAACAACTTTGACCAACTGCATTAGTCCATAGCTTCTGAATCGCCCTTCTAAGCCTACAATGATTCAAACCTTCTACAGAATTAACAATTTTCTCCAACTACTACTTAGGGGTAGATCAAATCTCTGCCCCCTTCCTCATCCTATCATGTTGACTTACCCCAATAATAATCATAGCTGGCCAAAACAATCTAATCACAGAACCTACACCACGAAAACGAACCTTTATCTTCATTACCATTTTACTACAAATCTCACTAATTCTAGCTTTTTCAACAACAGAATTAATCATATTCTTCATCGCATTTCAATCTACATTACTCCCCACACTAGTAATCATTACACGTTGAGGTGGCCAGATAGAACGACTAAATGCTGGAACCTACTTCTTATTTTACACTCTTATCGGGTCTCTGCCACTCTTAGTAGCCCTCTTAACCACACAAACCTTCAGCGGCACCCTATCTATTTGCACACTACAACTATCCACTTACCCCAGCATAATAAATCCGTGAGCTCACACAATATGATGACTCGCACTATTTACTGCTTTCATAATTAAAATACCCTTATATGGACTACACCTATGACTGCCTAAAGCACACGTAGAGGCCCCAATCGCAGGGTCAATAATCCTAGCAGCAGTGTTACTTAAACTAGGAGGGTATGGCATCATCCGTATAACAATAACACTAGCCCCACCATTAAAAATGCTCTCCTATCCGTTCATAATATTAGCACTATGAGGAGTAATCATAACCGGCTTTATCTGCCTTCGCCAAACAGACCTAAAATCATTAATTGCTTATTCATCCGTAGGCCATATAGGCTTAATTATCGCTGCGACACTAACACGAACTGAATGAGCATGCACCGGGGCTATTACACTTATAATTGCCCACGGTTTGACATCATCAATACTTTTCTGCTTAGCCAACACAAACTATGAACGAACTAATAGCCGAACACTACTTTTGGCCCGAAACATACAACTGCTACTACCCTTAATAGGACTATGATGATTCTCAGCTAGTCTGACCAACATGGCCCTTCCCCCGACCATTAATTTAATAGGAGAACTAACCATTATTGTCTCATTATTCAACTGATCAAATACCACAATCCTAATAACAGGATTAGGAACCCTACTAACCGCCGCTTACACCCTCTACATACTAATCACCACCCAATGAGGAGAAACCCCTTCATACACAAAAACAACCCCCCCAACCCATACACGAGAACATTTACTCATAATACTGCATATACTGCCGATAGCGCTGCTAATAGCAAAACCAGAACTTATCCAAGGCACCTAAACACCTTGCATCGTTAATATAGTTTCAAAACAAACGTTAGACTGTGGCTCTAAAAATAGAAGTTAAAATCTCCTTATAAACCGAGAGAGGTATTATATAATAAGAACTGCTAACTCTTATATCTGAGCCTAACCACCTCAGCTCCCTCACTTTTAAAGGATAGAAGCAATCCACTGGTTTTAGGAACCATTAACCCTTGGTGCAACTCCAAGTAAAAGTAATGACTTCACTAATAATAAACTCCACCCTCCTCCTAACATTATTCATATTAACATTACCCCTAATCATACCCATATACCCTATCAAAGAATGATTAGTTACAAAAACAAAAACAACCGTAAAAACAGCATTCTTCACCACTTTGATTCCATTAATTATTTTCATCCACCTAGACATCGAATCAATCATCACCAATCTTCACTGATCGAACATATTTACATTCAATATTAACATAAGCTTTAAATTCGACCAATATTCCATTATATTTGTACCCATTGCCTTATACGTCACATGATCTATCCTAGAATTTGCCCATTGATATATATCTGCAGACCCCCACATCACAAAATTCTTCAAATACCTGCTAACCTTCCTAGTAGTCATAATAATTCTAGTAACAGCCAACAACATACTCCAGCTCTTCATTGGCTGAGAAGGAGTAGGAATTATATCTTTCTTATTAATTGGCTGATGACGAGGACGGACAGAAGCTAACTTATCAGCCCTACAAGCTATCCTTTACAACCGCACAGGAGACATTGGACTAATTCTTAGCATATCTTGATTAGCCATAAACATAAATACATGAGAGCTCCAACAAATCTTTGCCAACACCAACCCAATTCCACTACTCCCACTTCTTGGCCTTATCCTAGCTGCAACAGGAAAATCAGCTCAATTCGGCCTTCACCCCTGATTACCAGCAGCCATAGAAGGCCCAACCCCAGTCTCAGCATTACTACACTCCAGCACGATAGTCGTCGCCGGCATCTTCCTACTTATCCGAATCCACCCTATCCTAACTACCAGTAATTTAGCCCTCTCAATCTGCCTATGCTTAGGAGCTACCACTACCCTATTTACAGCATTCTGCGCTCTCACCCAAAATGACATTAAAAAAATTATTGCCTTCTCAACATCAAGCCAACTTGGCCTTATAATAGTAACTATCGGCCTAAACCAACCACAACTGGCATTCTTACACATTTCCATACACGCCTTCTTCAAGGCCATATTATTCTTATGCTCCGGCTCTATCATCCACAACCTCAATGATGAACAAGACATTCGAAAAATAGGAGGACTGCACAAACCCCTACCAATCACCTCCTCATGTTTAACCATTGGTAACATAGCACTAACAGGCATACCATTCATAACTGGATTTTACTCCAAAGACATCATTATCGAAGTGATAAACACATCATACCTAAACGCCTGAGCCCTACTCCTAACACTAATCGCAACCTCCTTTACCACAATCTATAGCTTACGAATTATAACATTCGTGCAAACAGGACAACCCCGATATACTTCCACTATACTACTAAATGAAAACAACCCCACAATCATCAACCCAATCACCCGCCTTGCCATAGGCAGCATTATCGCCGGACTTATCATCTCACTAAACACCATACCACTAAAAACTCCACCCACAACAATACCAATATATATAAAAATTGCAGCACTAACAATAACAATCTTGGGCCTTCTACTAGCTCTAGAATTAATTTCAATAACCAACAAAATATTCCTAAACCCCTCTAATATTCACAACTTCTCCAATTCACTAGCCTACTTCAATACCCTAATTCATCGTTTATTCCCAACAATCAACTTAAAATTCAGCCAAAACACTGCCACCCACCTAATTGACTTGTCCTGATATGAAAACATTGGCCCAAAGGGCCTAGCCAAATCACAAATCACCCCAATTACGCTAATCTCATCACAAAAAGGTCTCATCAAAATCTACATAACTTCATTTATCCTATCAATCATTCTACTATTTACCATAACCTAATCGCACGAAGCACTCCCCGGGATAGCCCACGAACTAACTCTAACACAACATACAACGTCAACAATAACCCTCAACCAGCAATCAAAAGCAATCCACTACCAAGACGATAAAGCCATGGAATCCCACCAAAATCTAAACGAACATCATATAACCCATCAGCATCCACAGTATCAGTACCAATCCCTTCAGTACTCCACAAATCGCAATCTAGTGTTATATAAACTAAAACAATAAAAAGGCAATATATTCCATAAAGTATCCCTTTCAAACCCACTCACTCCTCAGGAAAAGACTCCGCTATCAACGCAGACGAGTACGCAAAAATAACTAATATCCCCCCTAAATAAATTAAAAACAAAACTAAAGAGATAAAAGACCCTCCCATACCAACCAACACCCCACACCCAAATAGCGCACCAAAAATTAAACTAACCACCCCATAATAAGGAGATGGAATACAAGAAACACCCGCCATTCAAAAAACAAAACAAACCCCAAATAAAAACATAAAATACATCATAGTTCTTGCTTGGACTTTAACCAAGACCCATGATTTGAAAAACCACCGTTGTATTCAACTACAAAAACACTAATGACCGTAAATCTACGAAAAACTCACCCAATAATAAAAATCATCAACAACTCATTCATCGATCTCCCAAGCCCCTCTAACATCTCTGCTCTATGAAACTTCGGATCACTACTAGGCACCTGCCTAATCCTACAAATCATTACCGGAATCTTCCTAGCAATACACTACTCACCAGACATCTCACTAGCATTCTCATCAGTAGCCCATATTACCCGAGACGTACAATACGGATGACTTATCCGCAATATACATGCCAACGGGGCCTCCATCTTCTTCATATGCATTTACCTCCACATCGGCCGAGGACTGTACTATGGCTCATACTTATACAAAGAAACATGAAACACAGGAATTATCCTACTATTCCTAACTATAGCCACTGCATTCGTAGGTTACGTCCTACCATGAGGCCAAATATCATTCTGAGGCGCCACTGTCATCACCAACCTACTCTCAGCCACCCCTTACATTGGTAGCACCCTTGTACAATGAATTTGAGGAGGATTCTCAGTAGACAATGCCACCCTAACCCGATTCTTCACCTTTCACTTTCTTCTCCCTTTTGCCATCGCCGGCTTAGCAGCTGTACATTTACTCTTCCTCCACGAAACCGGATCAAACAACCCAATAGGATTAAACTCGAACGCTGACAAAATCCCTTTCCACCCCTACTTCTCATACAAAGACTTACTAGGCCTCATCTTAATACTTACCCTCCTACTCATCCTAGTATTGTTCTCCCCAAATCTCCTAGGTGACCCAGATAACTTCACACCAGCTAATCCATTATCCACTCCCCCCCACATTAAACCAGAATGATACTTCCTCTTCGCCTATGCAATCCTCCGATCTATCCCAAACAAACTAGGAGGCGTACTTGCCCTTATAGCCTCTATCCTTGTACTATTCATAATGCCAATCCTACACACATCAAAACAACGTACAGCCTCATTCCGACCCCTCACCCAAACCTTATTCTGGTGCCTAACAGCTGATCTACTAGTACTCACATGAATCGGAGGACAACCAGTCGAAGATCCATTTATCACCATCGGCCAAGCAGCCTCTATCCTATACTTTATAACCCTCCTAACTCTTATACCCCTCATAGGATTAATTGAAAATAAAATACTAAACCAAAAATACTCTAGTAGCTTAACCTATTAAAGCATTGGTCTTGTAAACCAAAGACTGAAGACTACAATCTTCCTAAAGTAATCAAAAGAGAAGGTTCCAAGCCTTCATCCCCGGTCCCCAAAACCGGAATCTTTATTAAACTACCTTTTGGCTAACCGCCAAAATACCTATATTACTCTCCCGTGCCCAACAGAGAAATGTCCAATATACCCTGCTATGTATTATCGTGCATGCAATTTTTTTCCCCTAGCATATCACTAGTAATATTACTGCTTGATCTCTTTAAGGATTTAACAAGTATAATTAGCACATATCATTCTGGTTAAAACATGAATTTTATTTAGGTATTATTAAGTTAATGATTTAAGGACATTAATTTATATAACTGTTTAGCAACATGACTGTGACCCAGGTATTTGGTTATTTCTTAATCTAGCTAATCACGAGAAATAAGCAACCCTTGTTAGTAAGATACAACATTACCAGTTTCAGGCCCATTGTAATGATGGCGTACATAACTGATCTATTCTGGCCTCTGGTTGTTTTTTCAGGCACATAACATTAATAAAGTTCATTCGTTCCTCTTTAAAAGGCCTCTGGTTAATGTGTTCTATACATTGTATTTATAACCTGGCATACTTTGCTCTTAAATGCATATAGTAGTTCTCTTTTTCTCTTTCTGTTCTCAGGCCCACATAACTGATACCTGCCGACTTACTGAGACCGGACTTTCGTTCAAGTTGAATGGCTTGGCAAGATTGGATATGGTATTATTAAGTTAATGCTTGTAGGACATATATTTTTACAAAAACTCACAACAGTAATCTCAAACCACTTATCAATTAAATACATTTTATTTTAGCTAAACCCCCCTACCCCCGTTAAAACTAACACTAGCCCGAATAGCCACCTACTTCTCGTCAAACCCCTAAATCCGAGAGCAACTAAACTGACACAAATGCTAGCTATAAGTACTATTACAAAACAATGTACCTACTAAACCAAACACTAATAAAATCACCACGCTTCTATATATATATATATATATATATATATATATATAT